GGGATTTATAAAAAATCCTTCTAGTTACTTCGTTCTCTATTTCTAATTGCGCGAATCTTGAGGAAAGAAATTTTTGTTTCCACCCGAGCTGAAACAATATGTCGATGGCTTTAGGAAACCAAAGCCATCGTTTAATAGCTATTTCGCTTCAACCTATACAAACAAAAAATTGAAGATCTAGTTACGATTAGAAGTAAACTTTTGTATCTTCCTCCATGGATTCTTTACTCATTCAATTGAAAGTCTTGATCCAACCCCAAAAAATTATGCTTCGCGATTCCATACCCCGATGTTAAAATTTCTAATTGATCCTTGGGTACAAATCACGAAAATGTATATTCTTCCTCAAATCGGTTATTGAGAGGTAAAGGATTAAATCCTTTCTAAGAAATAGAGTTTTTAATTGGAACGGAATATGAATAAAACCGAAAGACCCTTTAACTATTTTAGTTGTTAATAGAACGAATCACACTTTTACCACTAAACTATACCCGCTACATTGTAATTATTGTATATGAAAGGACTATTTGTCGAACAAGAGCATTATACGTAATCAAGATAGGATAAGAACAAAATCATTCAATTATGAAATTAGAGTGTTGACGTGTTTCGATGGGGAAACGTAATGAGATAGGAAAATGAAAGCCCATTGAAATAAAGAGCTCCATCTCATGTTGGGGGAATTTTTGAGTGTCAGGTCTGCCCCGAAAGAACTATTGAAGTCATAGCATAACAAGAAATTCTCCAAGAATCTATAGCTCTATTTTTTTTTCTAAATCAAGAAAATGAAAGGAAAAGAAATAATCATAAGAAATGGGATTTATATCTTATATCATAGGAATAGCCCCAGTTTCTATTGTTCTTGCTTCAATAACAAGTATTTTTGTTTTCAAATCAGATAAAATATTGAATCAAGGATTCATTGGAACAAAACAAGAAACGGCCTGGCTAGGTACTGACCAGGCCAGGCAGAGGAATAAAAGAAAGGACCTTTCGGATGAAATCAAAAGGGTATTCGGTATTCTTTCACTTTTTCTATTGGAGATATTTCCGTTATCTAAATAAAATTAGAATTGAATTGCTGATAAACAGATAAAATTTTTATTTTTTTTGTATTTATAGAATAATTGTATTTATAGAATAAAGAAAAAGAAATACTTTTTCTTTACTTCATGGGTAACATAGTAATTATCCCTTTTCAATTGGGAGAGATGGCTGAGTGGTCTAAAGCGGCGGATTGCTAATCCGTTGTACGAGTTTTTCGTACCGAGGGTTCGAATCCCTCTCTTTCCGTTTCTTCTGATGCCTTGATATTTTCTTTTCGAATTAAAAAAAAATATATTGAACCTCTTTTTTTTTTTTCTCATAGTTCACTCTCTGGAATAGAGAAAATGAAATTAATAATTAAAAAATAAAACAAAGAGAAATATTTTCTTTTTTTAGTCTTCACGTCCAGGATTACGCCCTGGATCATTAGATAGGAATCCGAAGATGAAGAGAGAAACAAAGAATATCACTACTGTGTAAACGAAGAGTTTGAGAGTAAGCATTACAAAATCTCCAAGATAAGATCATTTTTGGGAAAAAGGGAATAGACTATCCATTTTTATATCACATATTCTATTTTTACACCAAACGAATAAATGAAATGAAGTGGTTTATAGATATAGATAAAAAAGAATTTGTAGAACTTCATTTCTAATAGAATATTTCGGTATCAAAATTCTCTTTCATACCCACAATAACTAATTGTGGGGGACCTTAATAGGGTTCCTTGTTCACTGGAAGTGGAAGGTCAAAATGAGTAAATGAGATGATTCATCGCGCCCATCCAAGAATTTCCATGTTTGAATCGAGGGTTCATAATGTAAGACTTATCCGATCTTATCAATTGTTAGAATTTTTTTTATTATATTTTTTTATTGAATAAATCATGAATGTTTGTGGGACAGTATTAAAGAAAGATCTCATCGAAAACTTACAGCAGCTTGCCAAACAAAGGCTAAGAGAAAAAAGAGCACGGGTATGACTGGCATAACATCTACGATTGGATTAAAAAAAGCATAAGCCTCGGGTAATTTAGCAAAGAAAAAACTACTCGAATGAAAGGCAGAATTAAGACAGATACAGATCAAATTAAAGATATTAAGCATAACAAACATTTCATTCTTGGAGATAATTGTATTTTGATTGAGTTATCAATATAAGGAAAAATTAAGAAAGTGGACAAAATCATTCTGCTTTTTTTTTTGACGCACCCAATCAAAAATCCCTCAATTCTCACACGAAAATAGAAGGAATCATACTTTCATACAATATCTTAATTGAATTCTATGTAATGATCAATAAATGAAGTTTCATTCTACAACTACATGTGTCAAATCTTAGCAACAATCTAATGGATTACATAGATATTTGGGCGGGAATTGACGAACAACCAATACCGATATTAGTGTTTATTTGTGTTGAATAAAAAGAAAAAAAGAATGGGGCGTGGCCAAGTGGTAAGGCAACGGGTTTTGGTCCCGCGACTCGGAGGTTCGAATCCTTCCGTCCCAGAGCATTCCGATTTTATCATAACAAAACAAAATAATTTATCATAACAAAAAAAAAAAAAAGAAAGATTGTTCTCTTTAACAATCCTCTATCTTTAGAGTGTATCTTTAGAGTGTAATGTTGAATACAATGCGATTCCCTTTTTTGATTTCTATTTCTAATGATTTTTTTTATGAATAATATCTTTCTTTCTCACAAATAGAATTGAGTACCAATGACATGCAGATATAACTAAACCTATTTGTGATCGAGGTAAGATGGGAACATGGCCCAATGTATAATATAATTCAAAAAAAAGATATAATATAATTCAAAAAAAAGATATAATATAATTCAAAAAAAAGGATGGGCCGTTCGGTGTATGCACGTTTGGCTCATATATTGAGGTTACGTACTTAGATAAAACTTAGATAAACTTTGATTTATTTGAATTTTCAATGCTGCCTTCTGAATCGAAATGTGAAAGAAAAGCCTTTATATTCCCTATCTCTAAAGTAATATAAGGTACTAATTCTCTATTGATCCCGAATTCTAAACTGTTTCATTCATAAAATATGGGGTTAAAAAAATGGAATCCTTGTCGAGACTTCTCCAGATAAATATCCGTCCATACCCTGTAGAAAAATAAAGAAAGAACGTATGGATTACTATGTTCCGATTGAGCCAATGACTATTCATGATTCCATATTGAATCAACTCCATACTGGTTCCAAATGAGGGGAATGTTATGGTAAAACTTCGTTTAAAACGATGTGGTAGAAAGCAACGTGCGACTTGAAGGACATGATCAGCTGTGGATTCTTACATCCATCATTTTGTTATATAGGAATATAAGGTGCTCTTGACTCGACATAATTTGTTCTACTAGAACCCTATTTTGTTTTAGTTCGGTTTAAGTAAATAGTACACAATGGAGCTCGAGAAGAAATGATTGATTCATTTTTCAGAGGCAAGGATCTAGGGTTAGTGTCAATCAAAAAGTTGTTCCAACTTCGTAAGTATATCTTCGATATAGAAATCAAAAGGACCCAATTCTAACAAATTATAACAAAAATTCCTTTTGGATTTGAAACTTTTGTTGGAGTTGAGAAAACTATTTCGATCAAAAGTGTATCACACGGGAATCAATCGTTCGTACGATTTTTTGATAGAAATAAATCACAAAGGGTATGTTGCTGCCATTTTGAAACGATTAAGGATCACCGAAGTAATGTCTAAACCTAACGATTCAAAACAAAGATAAAAGATCCCGTAACAAGACAACGCCATTTTCAACTGTCTCAACAATTGGAGCCGAATAAGGAATCCAAAAAAATAGATTCTAAACGAGACAAAAAAGGGGGTTAGAGACAGCTCAATAAAAGAAATGCCAAGGTCTTAAGGAGTTTCTCTTTAACGCTTTGAGAATTATTCAACTTGAGTTATAAGTACGAATGATTTTTTTTAGGGGAAGCGGGAAGAAAAGAATCAAAGTATAGTCTAATTGAATTGATTTGCTTATTTTATGGATCTATTTGCCGCTCTATAATATAAAAATATAAATAAAATGAAATAAATTGAATCTTTTTTTTTTTTTCTCGAGCCGTACGAGGAGAAAACCTCCTATACGTTTCTAAGGGGGGCATTGTTTATCCACATCTATCCCAATGAGCTATCTATCGAATCGTTGCAATTGATGTTCGATCCCGAAGAGAAGGAAGGGATCTTCGGAAAGTGGGTTTTTACGATCCGATAAAGAATCAAACTTATTCAAATGTTCCCGCGATTCTATATTTCCTTGAAAAAGGCGCTCAACCTACAGGAACCGTTCATGATATTTCAAAGAAGGCAGAGATATTTAAGGAACTTCGCGTTAATTAAACGAAATTGAATTTTTGAAATAGAAAAAAATGAAAATCAAAAATAACTAACGACAAAAATATTTTTGATATGAGAGGAATAGAAAAAAGATCGAGTGAATAGATGAACTAAGGGGATCTATCAATTTTTTTGATTCCCCTCAATCGGGTGGTTTTTGTTGAGACTCCAAAAAATAGGTTGAGCTCGCTTATTGTACCTTTATGGATATTGAATAAACTCGAGATTTTCTTCTGAACTTTTCTTTATTGAATTTCTTTATTTTTTTGATCCAAACTTATTTATGATCTATGTAGTGCCAATCCAACACAAGTCCCCCCCCTTTTTTTTTATTGAAAATGGAAATTCCATTTCTTTTGTTTTCTCAACGTTCATATTGACAATAGTGTATTGAATAAATATAATTCGATGGTGGAGAAAAAGATCTATTTCTTTTTATTTTGATTTTGACCCATAAACATAAATAAGTTTTCTTTTTTACTTCATGCCGTGTAAGTGGTGGGTTACTTGAATTTAAATTGATGTGACACAAGAAGTCTCTTCGGCATGAAAAAAAATGAAAATCAAAAAGGCAGTCTATCAAATTTCTAGATTTATCCGGCAATCTTTTCTATTTTCATTTCATCTGATCCGTTCATTTTTATGTTCACAACCAACTATAATATAAAATATAAATATACAAAGAATTTTTTTGAGATTTGTTGTGTTTCTAGTTCAATGTTTTGATGGGGTCGTGCAATCCAATCTCTTTTTTTTTTTTATTCCGATCGTATCTACACACCAAAATTACATTAATTCGGGTTGCTAACTCAACGGTAGAGTACTCGGCTTTTAAGTGCGGCTAGAATCTTTTACACATTTGGATGAAGCAACGAATTCGTCCATACCATTGGTAGAGTTTGTAAGACCACGACTGATCCTGAAAGGGAACGAATGGAAAAAACAGCATGTCGTATCAATGAAGAACTCTAAGAGTACTTCATCCTTACCGGATCAGTACAAAATCCTGTTTGAATTCTTAGAGCGGTATAAAAAAATAACTTCACGGTTGGGTCGAGTGAATAAATGGATAGAGCCGCAAGGCTCCAATTATAGGGAAACAAAAAGCAACGAGCTTCTGTTCTTACTTAATTCGAAAGATTTCCCGATCTAATTAGACGTTAGAAATGTATTAGTACCTGATTCGGGAAAAGGTTCTCCCATACTAAGTGGATTTTCTATTTTTTTGAATCCTAACTATTAACTATATCCCTCGTCTAGGGTGTAAACGAATGTGTAGAAGAAATGGCATATTGATAAAACAGAATGGATTCTAAAGTCAAAAGAGCGATCGAGTTGCAAAAATAAAGGATTTCTAACTATTCCTAATAACGAACACAAACCTATTGGATGAAAAAAAGAGAATCCATTGATTAGCTTATTTGTCTCCAAGGTATCTCTTCTTTTCTTACTTCTTACTATATACCATACCTTGTTTTGACTTTATCGCACTATGTATCATTTGATCACCCAAGAAACCCCCTGCCTTTGGTTCAAATCTAATTTCAAATGGAAGAATTAAAGGGATATTTAGAAATAAATAGATTTCGGCAACAAGACTTCCTATATCCACTTCTATTTCAGGAGTATATTTATGCACTTGCTCATGATCATGGTTTAAATGGATCAATTATTTATGAACCTATCGAAAATTTAGGTTATGACAACAAATCCAGCTCACTAGTTGTGAAACGTTTAATTACTCGACTGTATCAACATAAGCATTTGATTAGTTTTGATAATGATTCTAACCAAAATAAATTTGTTGATCATAAGAAAAATTTTTATTCTCAAATGATATCAGAGGGTTTTGCAGTCATTGTGGAAATTCCATTCTCACTGCGATTAGTATCTTCCCTAGAAGGCAAAGAAATAGCAAAATCTCAAAATTTACGATCAATTCATTCAACATTTCCCTTTTTCGAGGATAAATTATCACATTTAAATCATGTGTTAGAGATACTAATGCCCCACCCCACACATCTGGAACTCTTGGTTCAACTCCTTCGCCGTTGGATACAAGATATTCCCTCTTTGCACTTATTGCGATTCTTTCTCTACGAGTATCAGAATTGGAATAGTTTTATTACTAAAAAAAATATATATATTTCCGTTTTTTCAAACGAGAATCGAAGATTATTCTTGTTCTTATATAATTTTCATGTATATGAATGGGAATCCATATTCATTTTTCTCCGCAAACAATCTGTTCATTTACGATCAACATCTTCTAGAGCCTATCTTGAGCGAACACATTTTTATAGAAAAATAGAACATTTTTTGGTAGTTTTTCGTAATGCTTTTCAAACCAACCTATGGTTGTTTAAGGATCCTTTCATGCATTATGTCAGATATCAAGGACAATCCATTCTGACTTCAAAAGGAAATCCTCTTCTGATGAATAAATGGAAGTATTACCTTGTAAATTTCTGGCAATGTCATTTTGACTTGTGGTCTCAATCGGATAGGATTCATATAAACCAATTATCCAAGCATTCCTTTTATTTTCTGGGCCATCTTTTAAGTGTACGACTAAAGCCTTCTGTGGTAAGGAGTCAAATGTTAGAAAATTCCTTTATTATAGATATTGCTATTAATAAGTTTGATACTATAGTCCCAATAATTCCTTTGATTGGGTCATTGGCTAAAGCGAAATTTTGTAACGTATCGGGGCATCCCTTTAGTAAGCCGACTCGGACTGATTCATCAGATTCTAATATTATCGAGAAATTTGGGCGGATATGCAGAAATCTTTCTCGTTATTATAGCGGATCTTCAAAAAAAAGTAGTTTGTATCGAGTAAAGTATATCCTTCGACTGTCGTGTGCTAGAACTTTGTCTCGTAAACACAAAACTACTGTACGTTCTTTTTTGAAAAGATTAGGTTCGGAATTGTTGGAAGAATTCTTTACAGAGGAAGAACAAGTTCTTTCTTTGATCTTCCCAAGAGTATCTTCGTCTTCGCGGAGGTTATATAAAGATCGTATTTGGTATTTGGATATTATTCGTATCAATGATCTGGCCAATCGTGAATGATTGGTTATGAGA